CTTTGCCCAATTTTCTTCTGATCTCGATAAAGCTACTCAGAATCAATTGGCAAGAGGTCAACGATTACGTGAGTTACTGAAACAATCTCAATCAGCCCCTCTCACAGTGGAAGAACAGATAATGACCATTTATACCGGAACAAATGGTTATCTGGATGGATTAGAAATTGGACAAGTAAGAAAATTTCTCGTTCAGTTACGCACTTACTTAAAAACGAATAAACCTCAGTTCCAAGAAATAATAGCCTCTACCAAGACATTAACCGCTGAAGCAGAAAGCTTGTTGAAAGAAGGTATTCAAGAACAACTGGAACGTTTTATACTTCAGGAGAAAGTATAAAAAAAGAAATGGATCCTTCTTTTTTTTTTTCTTTAATCTTTAATTAAATTTTTAAAAAATTCTATAAAAAATTCAGAAATTCTATAAATATAAGTATATCTAAGTTAAGTATATATATAATATAAAGAAATATATAACTAATATCTGTTTAATATTAAATATTAAAGCATTAATAATTTTTTTTTCTTATCTTTTTTTATAAAAAGAATAAAAAAATATTTTAGAATATATATCTAAATGTAAATAATAGATAAATATCAATATATTTATATCTATATTGATATTGCGTCCAATAGGATTTGAACCTATACCAAAGGTTTAGAAGACCTATGTCCTATCCATTAGACAATGGACGCTTTTCGCTTTTTTTTACTTTATAGTTGTTAAAAAAAAAAGAAGGTGCGAAATCTTTTTAGCAATTGTGTATTGAATTCATTTCAATACACAATTGCTATTAGACAATTCTAATACATAAAATTATCTCTAATAAAAGGGGAAGGGGGCTATTTAAACTTAGAGCGGGTAGCGGGAATCGAACCCGCATCGTTAGCTTGGAAGGCTAAGGGTTTTAGTCGACGTCTATTGATCCTTTTTATATTTTTAACGTCTCTAATTCAAAACCGAACATGAAACTTTGGTTTCATTCGGCTCCTTTATGATGTATGGAGAAATTACCAAATAAAATACGACGGGAACGGAATCAAAATTCGACCCATAACATCTATGTTAGCTTTTTTCCGTCTGGGTGCTTTCACAGAAAATTTTGCTTTATAGATGATCCTTCTAGAAGATAGAAAGGGAGAACCCGAATAATCTTTCTAGTTACTTCGTTCTTTATTTCTATTTAATAGAATCCTTAGGAAAAGTATTTTGTTTCCACCGAGCTAAAACAATAAAAAAAGTCGATGTCTTTAGTAAACCAAAGTTCTCGTTTAATAGCTATTTTGCTTCAATTTTTTCTATACCAAACAATGAATAGAACTGAAGATTTAGTTACGATTAGAAATAAACTTTTCTAGCTTTATCCATGGATCCTCTTGTTATACTTATTGAATTGTTAAGTAGTCGTCCAATTCAAAAATTATGTTTCGGAATTTAATAATCCAAATTTACAATTGATTAGAGTCTTTGGATCCAAATTACGAGAATTTATAATCTTCCTTGAATTTTTCATTGAAAGGTAAAGGACTAAATCCTTTTAAGAAATAAAGTTTTTGATCGGAAGATGAATCAAACCGAGAGACCCTTTAACTATTAAAGGGATTAAAGGAACGAATCACACTTTTACCACTAAACTATACCCGCTACAATGCAATTATTGCATATAAATTGACCTTTTGTCGAACAAAGTAATCGGGGGTGTAAAAAAAAAAAAAAAAATGAATCCGCTTTACTAAAAATTTTTTTTTCAATTTCAGATCTTTTTTTTTTCTAAAACTCCATTGGATGAGTCTTTTAACTTTAACAAAAAAAGGCCCGGCTGGGGACTGACCAGGCCAGGCTATTAAAATAAAAAAGATCTTTTACTTGTGTTTGGACGAGACAAAGACGAGACAAAATCAAAAGAGGATTCTCTATTTTTATTGTTGTGGTTTTATTTTTTTATCTTTCGTGTTCGAGCCTTTTCTTTATCTAATATTTATCTAAATTTGTTGTGTAAATAGAATTACTGAGAAAGTTATATAAAAATAAAAAAGGTTATATAAAGGTTATATATTATATAAAGGTTATATAATATATAATAGTAATATATATATTATATATAAATAGATGATAAATATATTTATAAAAAAAAATAAATTATATATATAATAAAATATATAAAACGAAAAAAGATATATAATATTAATATAAAGAATAATCTATAACAAAAAAGAAAGCTTTTTAAGAATAAAGTGGAAAGGGTTTTTTTAAGCTTTTTTATAATAGAACCTAATAAGTATCCCTTTTCAATTAGGAGAGATGGCTGAGTGGACTAAAGCGTTGGATTGCTAATCCATTGTACGAGTTAATCGTACCGAGGGTTCGAATCCCTCTCTTTCCCTTTCTCCTTTTGATGATGTGTATATAGAAAAAAACAAATAAAATTCGAGCTTTTCCGCTAATTAAATAAAGCAAAAAAAAAACCTTAGCTTTCTTATTCTTCACGTCCCGGATTACGTCCTGGATCATTAGATAGGAATCCAAATATGAAGAGAGAAACAAAGAATATAACTACAGTGTATACAAAAAGTTTGAGAGTAAGCATTACACAATCTCCAAGATCTTACTTTTTTTTGAAAAAAAAAAAGAGAATAGATTCTCTATTTTTATACCAAATATCTAATTTTGATACCAAAAAATAAAGTGATTTATTTTTGTGAGCTCGAATCTAATTAGGTTCTTTCGTTTAGGGAAAAGAGGATAAAATTTAGGAAATAGAATGATCCAGATTTTAGTATGGCTACCAAAAAAATTCAATATTTGAATTGAGAGTTCGTTTATACGTCAAGATTCTTTTATCTTTTGAATTGTTGTAAGAAAAAAACTGCGAATTTTTATAAGACAGTATTAAGAATTTCATCGAAAACTTACAGCTGCTTGCCAAACAAAGGCTAAAAGAAGAAAGAAAAGAGGTATTACGGGCATAACATCTACTATTGGATTCAAAAAGGCGTAGGCCTCAGGCAATTTGGCGACTAAAAAAGTGCTTGAAAAAAGGGCAGAATTAAAACAAATACAGATCAAATTAAATATATTAAGCATAACAAAAATTGGTGTTCTTGTGGATAATTTAATTTTGATTGAGTTATTAATATATTTTTTATATAAAGAAAAAATAAAGAAAGATAGTCTAAAAAGACTTTGTTGAACTTACTCAATCAAAAAACCTTTCATTCTCTTATGAGAATTAAAGAAATAATATTTTCATACAATATCTTAATTGAATTCTATGTAATGATCAATAAAGTCTGTTTAATTTGCTATCTACACGTGTCAAACCTCTAGCACCTGTGTAATCTATTTTAATTTGGGTTTAAATTGAATTGACGAACAACCAATAGCAATATTACTCTTTTAGTAGTCTTGAATAAAAATCTAAATGGGGCGTAGCCAAGCGGTAAGGCAACGGGTTTTGGTCCCGCTATTCGGAGGTTCGAATCCTTCCGTCCCAGAGTATAGTCATTACGGAATAAATTTCTATTGCCTTTGTACACCATCTTTGTATTTCTGTTTAAAAAAACAACATATTTTAAGAATAAAATATTGAAATGAAAAAAAAAATCAACTTTTTTCATCATAAAAAAAAATATATATATAAATATATATTTATATTCAAATTTTTATTTTACATATATACAATCTGATATGGGATTCATTTGAATTCTGACTGAACCTTTTACGCGGAAATTAACTGTTACATTCATAGAGAAAGAAAAAGTATAGATTACGATATACTGACTGAACTATGACTATTCATGATTACAGAATTGAATCAATTACACAAAATAGAGGAATGTTAATGTTATGGTAAAACTTCGTTTAAAACGATGTGGTAGAAAGCAACGTGCGACTTGAATTGAAGGACATGATCTGCTGTGGATTTTTTGATCCGCCACTTTTTATATAGGAATATAGGTGCTCTTGGCTCGACATTTTGTGGTCTTTTTTTTGGAATAAAAAAAAGAGTACAGGATGGAGCTCGAGGAGAATAGAAAAATTTTTTCCTTTCGCAGGAGTAAGGATCTAGGGTTAGTGCGAATCAATAAGTTGGAACAACTTCGTAAGTATATATTTTTTTTTTTTTTTTTAATAAAAAAAGACCTTTCAAGCAATTTTACAATGGAAAAATAAAATTTTATTAAATTTGTAAAATTCTTTGAATCAAAAGTCTATCATGCGTGAATCAAGCGTTTGTATGATTTTTTGATAAAAAGAAATCATAAACAAAATAAGGGGCTTGTTGCTGCCCTTTTTAATAAAACGATTCAAGATCACCGAAGTAATGTCTAAACCCAAAGATTCAAAGTAAGGATAAAGAATCCTGAAACAAGGAAATCCCGTTTTAAATTGTTTGAACAACTAGATCATAATGAAGAATCAAAATTGATTCTAAAAAATTAGCCAAACAAAAAAGGGTTAGAGACTACTCAAAAAAAAGAGTACTTAAGGATTCTCTGTTGAGATATTTGAGAGTTATTTAACTTGAGTTACGAGAGTAAGAATGTTACGAATTCTTTTTATGGAAAAAACTATTTAGGGTTTCACTACTGGCTAATTGATTTATTGTTTTTATTAATCTATATAATATTTGTATTTTATACAGAGAGTTAACTTAATACTTGTTGAATTATTTCTCAAGCCGTACGAGGCCAAAGCCTCTTATACGTTTCTAGGGGGGTATTATTCATATACATCTATCCCAATGAGCCGTTTATCGAATCGTTGCAATTGATGTTCGATCCCGAAGAGAAGGAAGAGATCTTCGGAAAGTGGGTTTTTATGATCCAATAACAAAACAAATCAAACTTATTTAAATCTTCCTGCTATTTTCGATTTCCTTAAAAAAGGCGCTCAACCAACAAGAACAGTTCACGATATTTCAAAGAAGGCAGGGATTTTTCCAGAATTAAGTCTTAATAAAACGAAATTGAATTAATGAAACAAAAAAAAGAGGATGTGAAATACTCGTATATAGCTTGGTATCAAATTTTATCTACTCTTTTCTTTCCTCCTCTTTCGCTTCCATAATTGTTTTTTATAATTTCGATTTATTATTAGTATTTCTACTTAGATTAGTATTCCTACTAAGGTACGAATACTAATAATAAATCTGTTAACAATTACTTTTTTTTAGAACCATAAATAAATTTATGAAAAAATTTTTGGATCTATATAAATTATAATTTTTGTATAAATACAAAATTTTATTGTATAAAAAAAATACTGTATATAAAATATAAAATAATATTTTTATTTTGAATAAAACTAATATATATATATTATTATATGAATATGAATAATTTATTCATTATTCATAAAAAATTAAAGGCCATAAAAATGGGTATAAAAAGTAGAAAAAGATTTGAGATTACCCTAACTGGCTTAGGTTTCCTTCATTGTATGAACTAACAAACCGAGGGGTTAAGCTTTCTTATTTTTTTATTTTTGCTATATTAAAAATTCACAATCATATTGACAACAGTGTATCGACCAAATATAATTCTCTCATAGAGAAATAGATCTATTTATCCCGGACGCACACAAGGCTGGATTTTTTTTTATTTTTTTTTTCTTTATTCTGGTTGTATCTACATATTTGCAGTACTTTCTTTTTTTTTTTTTTTTGGGGTTGCTAACTCAACGGTAGAGTACTCGGCTTTTAAGTGCGACTAGCATCTTTTACACATTTGTATGAAGAAAAGGATTCGTACAGATCTACGGTAGAGTTTGTAAGACCACGACTGATCCTGAAAGGAATGAATGGAAAAAATAGCATGTCGTATCAAGGGAGAATTCAGGTAACATTTTTTTTTGCTTTCCTGATCGGTACAACCTTATTTTCGGTATCGAACAAAAAAAAAAAAAGGAATTCCAATTTGGGTCGAGTTAATAAATATAAATGGATGGATAAAAAACCAGGTTTCCTGATCCCAGGAAAAAAAAGAAACGAGCTTCCATTCGTAATTTGAAAAATTACCCGATCTAATTAAATGTTAAAAATAGATTAGTGCCTAATACGGGTATCGGAAGGAATTTTTTCTTGCGTGTTATTATCAATTTTTTCATGAGTCCTAATTATTTTTTCCCTAGTCCGTTTGGGTTAGGTTGGAGATGGATGTGTAAAAGAAGCAGTATATTGATAAAAAAAGATATATATATTTCCAAAATCAAAAGAGCGATTAGGTTAAAAAAATAAAGGATTTCTAATCATTTTGTTTTGTTATTCTATAATATAACTAACAGAAACCTATTAAAGATAGAGAATCTGGTTAGCAGTCTACCTGTTTATGAGGTATCTATTGCTTTCGTAGTCTAATACCTCATTTTTACCGTATCGCACTATGTGTCATTTCAGAACTCAATAAAATAAAGACTTTACTTTCAGTTCAAATCGAATTTCAACCCAAATGGAGAAATTTCAGGGATATTTAGAGTTCGATGGGGCTCGGCAACAGAGTTTTCTATATCCACTTTTTTTTCGGGAGTATATTTATGTACTTGCTTATGATCATGGTTTAAATAGATTAAATAGAAATCGCTCTATTTTCTTGGAAAATGCGGATTATGACAAAAGATATAGTTCACTAATTGTGAAACGCTTAATTTTGCGGATGTCTGAACAGAATCGTTTGATTATTCCCACTAAGGATTTGAACCAAAATCCCTTTTTGGGGCATACCAATCTTTTCTATTATCAAATGATATCTGTTTTATTTGCAGTGATTGTAGAAATTCCTTTTTCCCTAAGATTAGGATCCTTTTTCGAAGGAAAACAATTAAAAAAATCGTATAATTTACAATCAATTCATTCAATATTTCCCTTTTTAGAAGACAAATTCTCACATTTTAATTATGTGTTAGATGTACTAATACCTTACCCCATCCATCTAGAAATCTTGGTTCAAACCCTACGTTACCGGGTAAAAGATGCCTCTTCTTTGCATTTTTTTCGGTTCTGTCTATACGAGTCTTCCAATTGGAAGAATTTTGATAAAAAAAAAAAATCAATTTTGAATCCAAGATTTTTCTTGTTCTTATATAATTCTCATGTATGTGAATACGAATCCATCTTTTTTTTTCTACGCAAGCGGTCTTCTCATTTACGATCGACATCTTATGAAGTCCTTTTTGAGCGAATTTTATTCTATGGAAAAATACAATATTTTTTAAAAGTCTTGAGTAATAATTTTCCGGCGATCCTAGGGTTGTTCAAGGATCCTTTCATACATTATGTTAGATATCATGGAAAATGCATTCTGGCAACAAAGGATACACCGCTTCTGATGAATAAATGGAAATATTATTTTGTTAATTTATGGCAATGTTATTTTTCCATATGGTTTCAACCGCAAAAGGTCAATATAAATCAATTATCTAAAGACAATTTAGAGTTTATGGGTTATCTGTCAAGTTTGCGATTAAATCCTTTAGTGGTACGTAGTCAAATGCTAGAAAAC